AATATTTATTAGAAAGCAAATTGTAAGCTATCATATTTATTATAGCTAGAAAATAAATAGTAAGCTATTTGTAACTCTTTTTAATGAATTATTTGCCTAGTTCTATACTTTATAATAAAAGTAAATACAATAATTTTGATATAAAAACATCTGCAATTAGCATGTGATTTGAAAGATGATTTTTATCTTCAAATGCTAAAGATATTGGTGTATTATATTTAATATATGCTCTTTTTTCAGGGCTAGTTGGAACTGCGTTTTCAGTATTGATAAGATTAGAATTGTCAGGGCCTGGAGTTCAGTACATTGCTGATAACCAATTATATAATAGTATTATAACAGCTCATGCTATTATTATGATTTTCTTTATGGTTATGCCAGCTTTAATAGGAGGTTTTGGAAATTTCCTACTTCCTTTAGGTTTAGGAGGTCCTGATATGGGATTCCCTAGACTTAATAATATTAGTTATTTATTATTAATACCTAGTATTGTTCTTTTCTTATTTGCAGGTGGTATCGAAAACGGTGTAGGTACAGGATGAACTCTTTATCCACCGTTATCAGGTATACAAAGTCATAGTGGTCCAAGTGTTGATTTAGCAATATTTGGGTTACATCTTTCTGGTATATCTAGTCTTTTGGGGGCAATGAATTTTATGACAACTACTTTTAATATGAGAAGTCCTGGAATAAGATTACATAAATTAATTTTATTTGCATGAGCAGTTGTTATTACAGCTGTTTTATTATTATTATCATTACCTGTTTTAGCAGGTGGAATTACTATGGTATTAACGGATAGAAACTTCAATACTTCATTCTTTGAAGTGGCTGGAGGGGGAGATCCAATTTTATACCAACATCTTTTCTGATTCTTCGGTCACCCTGAGGTTATGTATGTAGGCCTCATAACGTTGCTATATGCTGGGACCCCTTTGCTCTGTATTTTCGAATACTCGATCTCATATGATGTAGTTAAAAATGTGGAAAAAAGAAGGATATCAGCAGGTAACCTTTTATGTATTAAAAGGGATACCTCAGAGACTTTACGCAACGAAATTATAGTAAATTCAGATAATTTAGAAAATGTTAAACATGTATCAAATATTGTCGCTGAAAATTTAGAAAATGTTAAGCATGAATCAAGTATTGTCGCTAAAAATTTAGAAAATGTTAAACGTATATCAGAGATTGTTCCTAAACATTTAAAACCTCTAAATAATGAAGAATTTTCTAATTATCTAGCAGGATGGATAGACGGAAAAGGTCATTTTATTAATTATAATTTATTAATTATAGAATTTAATTATTTAGATTTATTTTTAGCCCAATATATAAGAAAAAAAATAGGTTATGGTAAAATAGTACTAGTTGCTGATAAAACAAGATATTTTTTAATGATAAATGGTAAAAAAGGTATATTACACGTTATTAACTTAGTAAATGGTAAATTAAAAACAAATTTGAGATTTGACCAAGCAGTTAATAAGTGATTAAATTATTATAAGTATTGAAATAAAGATCAAGATCCTAAATTTATTATAGACATAACCCGTAATTTTGATAACAACCATTGATTGGCAGGGTTTTCTGATGCGCAGGGTAGTTTTCAATTAGAATTGAATGAACAGGTTTCATTATATGAGATAGAAATAAACTTAAATTTTCAATTATACTACCCATATGATTATATATTGAAATCGGTACAAAAGTATTTAGGTGGAAACATTGAATTTAATAAAAGTCATTCAACTTATTATTATAACTCCATTACTTTTGGTTCTGCTAGAAATGTTATAAAATATTTTGATAAATACCACTTACAATCTACAAAATATTTAAGCTATTTAAAATGAAGACAAGTATATAGCTTGTTACAAAACAAAAAAGATATAACAAAAAAAGAACTACTTAAAATACGTAGAATAGATTCTTCAATAAATAAATTCTAAATTCTTTAACAAATAGTTAATTTCTTAACAAATACTAAATTTTTTAACAAATATTATATTTTTTAACATATACTAAATTTTTTAACAAATACTGCTTTATAGTATGCTATATGTAAGATAAAGTCCCAACATAGATATAAGAAAAGTCTATGAGTATTAACAAAGACAGACTGTTAGAAAGCTGTCCTTATTAATCAAATGTTAGTTACATTTTAATTATTCCTGGGTTTGGTATTATAAGTACAACTATCTCAGCTAACTCTAATAAAAGCGTTTTCGGTTACCTTGGTATGGTTTATGCTATGTGTTCTATTGGTATATTAGGATTTGTAGTTTGAAGTCATCATATGTACACTGTTGGTCTTGATGTAGATACAAGAGCGTATTTCACAGCTGCAACTTTAATTATTGCAGTTCCTACAGGTATTAAAATCTTTTCTTGATTAGCAACTTGTTATGGTGGGTCTTTACACTTTATTCCATCATTATTATTTGCTCTAGGTTTCGTATTTATGTTTACTATTGGAGGGTTAAGTGGTGTAGTTCTTGCGAACGCATCACTTGATATTGCATTCCACGATACTTACTATGTTGTGGCTCATTTCCACTATGTTTTAAGTATGGGTGCTGTATTTGCCTTATTTAGTGGATGATATTTCTGAATACCTAAAATTTTAGGATTGGATTATAATCTACTATATTCAAAAGCTCATTTTTGAGTATTATTTACGGGGGTAAATTTAACATTCTTCCCTCAACACTTCCTTGGTTTACAAGGTATGCCACGTAGAATTAGCGATTACCCTGATGCTTTTACAGGTTGAAACTTTATTAGTAGTATTGGTTCTATTATATCTGTAGCTGCAACAGCATTGTTCTTACACATTGTGTACTTACAACTTGTTAAAGGTAAAGCTATCTTTGGGTATCCATGAGCTGTTCCTCAATTATTTAGCGATTATCTACGTATACTTAAAGATAAATGTGCACCAGGATTAGAGTGAGCATTACATAACCCACCTAAACCTCACGCATTTACTAGCTTACCATTACAAAGTACTGGTATAGTAAGTTCTATTTTTTTAGGATTGTAAATGTTATTTATTGTTAATGAATTTATTTGTGATGCACCTAGAGCTTGAGGACTTTACTTCCAAGATAGTGCTAGCCCACAAATGGAAGCATTAGTAGAATTACATGATAATATTATGTATTATTTAGTAGCTATTTTATTTAGTGTAGGTTGAATACAAGGAGCTATTATTAGAAACTTTGATAGTTCTAAATCACCTATAAGTAATAAATACCTTAATCACGGTACATTAATAGAATTGATATGAACAATTACTCCTGCTTTAATCTTAGTATTAATAGCTTTCCCTTCTTTTAAATTATTATATTTAATGGATGAAGTTACAGACCCTTCATTATCTGTATTAGCAGAAGGTCATCAATGATACTGAAGTTATGAATATCCAGATTTTTTAAATAGTGACGGAGATTTCGTTGAGTTTGACTCTTATTTAGTTCCAGAATCTGATTTAGAAGAGGGAGCTTTAAGAATGTTAGAAGTAGATAACAGAGTAATCCTTCCTGAAATAACTCACACTAGATTTATTCTTACAGCAGCGGATGTTATACATTCATTCGCTATTCCAGCATTAGGAGTTAAATGTGATGCTTATCCAGGTAGATTAAATCAATTTTCTGTTCTTATCAATAGATTAGGTACATTTTATGGACAATGTTCAGAAATTTGTGGTATTTTACATAGTTCAATGCCTATTGTTGTAGAATCTGTATCTCTAGAAAAATTCTTATCTTGATTACAAGAACAATAGTAATATAAAAGTTATAGATTTACTATTGACATTATAAAAGTTATGGATTTACTTTTGACAATATAAATATGCATAAAGTGTATAATTTATACATTAAAAATTCAAATGAACGTTTTTATAAAAATTCAAATGAACGTTTTTATAAACGTTCATTTGAATTTAATAATTTAATAGTTATAATATATTAATATATACTAATATATACTAATATATACTAATGGATTGGAATTTTTATAAAATTTAATAGTAAGGTGATGTAATGTAATAATATTTATTAGATTTTATAATTCAATGGTAATAATAATGGATTTAAATTTTTATAAAATTTAAAAGTAATGTTATAACTATATAAATTATTTGTTGTTATATTAATTAGCTTTTATAGCTCAATGGTAGAGCGGAATACTGTTAATATTTTGATAAATGTTCGATTCATTTTAAAGGCTAAGTTCATCTTTTATAAAAAAATTTTTTTTTGTTAAATATATTTTTTTTAAGATTAATTCTTATTTTTTTTTAAAGAATTAATTTATTTCAAACTATATTAATAATAATAGTATATGTTGTATAATTATAATAATTTTTTTTAAGATATAATATTAATTATTTTTTAATAGTTATAATTATTTGTTAATAATAATTATTTGTTAATAGTTATAATTAAATATATTTTATTAATAAAGTTATAAATTTACAAATATAATAAATTTATATAAATAGTCATGAAAAGGGTAGATAAATATTATTTATGTTGTACATAGTTAACGAAATGACGTTTAGTGGTTATAGTATATATAATTTAGACCTTTTATACATTATTTCTATTTTATTAGGTATATTTGTTATTATAAGTAAAAATCCTATTGTGTCTGTTTTATTTTTAATAGGTTTATTTTTATGTATTTCAGCTTATTTAATTTTAACAGGACTAAACTTTATAGGATTATCTTATTTATTAGTGTATGTAGGAGCTGTATCAATATTATTCTTATTTATATTAATGTTAATAAATGTTAGAATATCTGAATTATTAATAGACAGTATTAATAGTATACCTTTAGCTATTTTAATAGGTAGTTTTTTCAATTATTTTATTAATAATGTTTTACCATATATGGTAATGACTAATAATTTACTTTATCATTTTAGTATAAATAAAAAATTAACCAATGTAACATCTGTATCATGAGATGGGTATTTAGCAGAAACTTCTCATATAACAAGTATAGGAAATATCATGTATGGAAATTACTCTATATGATTAATACTTACATCAGTTATATTGTTATTAGCTATGACGGGATGTATTGTAATCACTCTTAAAGAAAAAAACTAATAATTTTTGAATATAATACTAATAAAGGCTTATATAACGATATTTTTCTTAGGTATTAAAATTCAATAAAGAAGAAATTAGCTCAATTGGTAGAGCATCCGTTTTACACGCGGCAGGTTAAGTGTTCAAATCATTTATTTCTTATCGGATCGATCGGAAAAAAGCCTTTGTAAAGGCTTCTTCTGAGAATAGCTAATTAGTTTATGCTGAAAAATACAATGAAATAAAGGTATTTGGCTTTTTTAAGTTCTACTTGTAAAAAGAATTCAAAATGGTTTAAATATTAATTTTTATACATATATTATATATATATTGTCTTTCTTCTCAATATTGATTTGTATTATTGATTTAGATTATATGCCATTAAGATTACTTAAGTTTAGTCAACAACCTTATCATTTACCTAAAGCAATAGGCTCAATGTATAAAATATCCGTTTTTTTTTTCTTTGCTTCATTTAAAATAAGACAAGGGTTAACTGTTAAAATTTTTTTTTACTGTTTGCTAATGATAAGTGCATATAAAAGCAAAAAAAGGTATAAATTAAATACAAATGGAAATTAATATTAAATATAATTATATTGGATGAGTAGTCCTTTTATATAATATATATAATTTATAACTAGGTACATATTTTGTATAAAAAAATATAGTAATGTAATGTATTTGATAAATATTAAAACATTTTCATAAAGGTTCAAGTCCCTTAGATTATATAAAATATATACGGCTATATGTTAATAAAATTAAATTACTAATAATAGTATATTTTTAATAAGTAATTAGATGTAGTTTTAATTACGAATAAAATGTTAATAATTTAGTTATAAAGTGCAAATGTTTATTAACTAAAAGGTAAAATTAGTTATAATAAATATATAAATATAGAAAGTTCAAAAGTAAGGTTCTTTAATTATCATGCTAAATTAAATGATAGTTATATTACATTATTAAGTGAAAATTTATTTATATTTAACCAAAAAAAAGCGGCCATAGGATAATTGGTTAGTCCATTCGTCTTCCAAACGATTTGTACCGATTCGAGTTCGGTTGGCCGTATAGGGTCAGTAACTTAATGGTAGAGGACTTTCTTGTCACGAAAGTAGATATCGGTTCAAGCCCGGTCTGACTCGTAATTTTTAAATTTTGTTACCCATTTTTAAATTTTATTGTAAAATGTTAAATTTTGTTGTAAATTTTTGAATTTTATTACCAATTTTTGAATTTTACGATTAATTTTTAAAATTTTGTACCTAATTTTTCATTAAAAAGTTAACATTTATTAAATTTTAACCTTAATAAAATAATTAACTTAAGTTTCATATTTAAATTTGACACGACACGAATATAAATTATATTATTAAGTAAAAAAGGAAAAGTTGCTATAGGTAGGGCGAGATATTTGCTAAATATTGTGTTTAACACTTGGTGGTTCAAATCCACTCTTTTCCGAATATAGACAAATATTTTTACACATTAAACAAATATTTTTACACATTAAACAAATTAAAGTTTGACAGACCTATACAAATGATATAATATTTAGTAAATTTTAATATTAAATTGAGAGTTATTCATTAAAAAAAGTTATTCATTAAAAAAAAGTTATTCATTAAAGTTATTCATTTAAAAAGAGTATAGTTTAATTGGTAAAATAGGAAGCTTCAAACTTCAAATTTCCAGTTCAAGTCTGGATGCTCTTGTTAAAAATACTATAATATAAATTAAAAAGAATTTTTATATATTGTATGTATAGCTAATTTTTAATTTTAACCATTTAAACCTTTATTGTATATATAACTAAGGTTCCTTAGCTTAATAGGTAAAGCGCATTTTTGATAAGGATGTGATCGACGTTCAATTCGTTGAGGAATCAATTAGGTGCGTTAGTTAAATTGGTATAATGACATGCTACGGACATGTTCTTACAAGTTCGAGTCTTGTACGCACTTTTATTTCTATTGAAAATAAGTAGGTTATTACTTTATTATTTTATTATTGTTATGTATGAATGTTCTTATTTTATTAATAACACATTTTATCCTATTGTTTTATACTTGCATTAAATTAAATGTTAAAGGATTTTGTATTAAAAAAAGTGTCTAATCTGTTTTTTGGTTTAGAATGTGTTTTTGTAAACAAAAAATACAAACTAAAAAGAGAATTGACTGAGTGGTTTAAAGTGATAAGCTTGAAACTTATTTGATTGAAAAATCACATCCGTTCGAATCGGATATTCTCTGTTCTGTACTAAAAATTAACTATCTTTTATAAAATAGAAATATTCTATGTTTATAAAAATTTTATAATAATGTTATATTTTATTATAAATATATTTTTAATAAATAAACATATATTCAATATAATAAATATATTACATTAATAGATATTTAATAAAATAAATATATATTAATATTGTATTAAATATAATAAACGGGTTAGAGCCAGGTTGGTTAGGCGCCTCATTTGGGTTGAGGAATAGTTATGTTCGAATCATAATAACCCGATATATAATTTTAAATCATTTTATATAAAATAAAATAGGAATGTATTTGATATGTAATGTATTATTTCATAATTTTATTACCTTAATAAATATTACTAATTAAGAATAGTTTTCATGGAATCGATCTTATAAATGTCTCGAAACTTCAGGAATCGATTTATAGGATGTCTCGAAACTATGTTATTAATCTAAAGGTATATTTTAAGGATTAATTTTATGGCAAGTATATAAAGAGACTATTATAGTAAAATAAAAGGCTGTATATTAAACCTTTAGTACCGTAAAAATGGTGTAGTAATTACATTCATTAGGAAAAAAGGTAGAAAAATTTCTAAAAAAAAAACGAAGTGAATTGAAGTATCTTATTAGCTTCAGGAAAATAAATCAAACGAGATTCTATTAGTAGTGTGAATGAAAATAGATATGGGCTTAAAGTAAAATGGATTAATCTGTTTGAATATAGGGGAACCTTCCTCTAAGCCTTAATATAATATACAAGAAATAGAGAATAGTACTGTGAAGGAAATATTGTAATTAGTAGTCTTATAAGCAGCTCAAGGTAAGTTTAGTAAACGTATGAGAGCGTACCTTTTGTATAATGGGTCAGCAAGTTCTAGTTAGATGCAAGCAAATATTGATTAGTAGTGAGATAGGATAGTTATTAAACTACAAGAAAAATAATCCATTTGCCTAGATAATCCAATTATTAAGTAATGAATTAGTATCTAATTAGAGACCCGAAGAGTAGTGATCTTACCATGGTCAGGCTTATAAAAGGCCGGATGGGTTATCGTTGTAAAGATATCCAAAGAACTGTGGTAAGTTAGTGAAAGACAATCCTGACTACTATAGCTGGTTTTCCGCGAAACATATGTAAGTATGTAGTTTAAAGCACATCATAGCAGGTACAGAACTGTAATCTCGGACAATTTGTGCATTATGACTCTTTTAGTTTTTATACTTTTGAGGGTTTTTAATGCCTTGTGCATATGGGGGGGTCGTGAAGACTCTATTCGCGAGTATTTGCTCTCGGAAGGGCAATGATGAATGTTGAACTATCAGACATTTAACGATAAGGTTGTATGTCAAAAGGGAAACAGCCCAGAACAAGTGTTTAAGGTTCCAAAGTTTTTGTTAAGTGAAAGTAAGGAAGTATTTAAACTATACAACCAGGAAATAGGCTTAGAAGCGGCCATTTTTTAAAGACCTCGTAACAGAGCACTGGTTCAAAGGGTTAATTTATTAACCTAATTAGTTAAAAGCGCCGAAGATATAACGGATCTAAAACAAAACACCGACACCTTGTCCATAATAAAAATTTCAAATTAAATAAATCATTTAATTTGATTTTAATATATTTAATGATTTATTAAGTATTATTTATGGGGTAGCGGAACATTGGGTAAATAGGATTAAAAATAGAAATACATATAAATAATTTGTATTATAACCTTTATAATCTTTTTTTAATTTATAAAAATGGTATTAAAAGGAGTACATCTATTTTCATAATTACATAAAGTAATTTGCTTGCTTATTAGCAAGTTTCCATAAATATCCCAAGTGAGAATGCTGACACGAGTAACGAAAAAGAGGATGCCCTTGCAGGGCCCTCTCGCCTTAAGCTTATGGAAAAGTTAATCGGTCTCTAAATTAAACCTAAAGGATAAAATGATGAGGAGATTATATGTGACAACATAAAATGGAGTAAAATGTTCTGGAAAAGCATATAATCAGAGGATGTATATAATAATGCTAGTTAACTAAAAAAAAATACTAGGCTTCCTCAATTTTGTGAAACCGTACCTAAAAACTACCACAAGTAAGCTAGTAGAGAATACGAAGGCGTTTGAGCTAACAATCATTAAGGAACTCGGCAAATTGACACCGTAACTGAGGGAGAAGGTGTGCCATTCCTACTGATTAATATCAGTGTAGGAAGAGGAGACATAAAATGGTGTTGCACGACTGTTTAATTAAAACACAGCACTTTGCGTAAGATGTAAATCAATGTATAGAGTGCGCTATCTGCCCAATGATGGCTGGTTAACGGATTTACTTAGACGACTAAAATAGTCTAGGTTTTGAAGGAACCCCCATTTAATGGCGGCCTTACCTATGAGGGTCCTAAGGTAGCGAAATACCTTGGCATTTAAATGATGTCGCGCATGAATGATCTCACGATGCAACAGCTGTCTCAATGATTGGCTCAGTGAAACTGGAATGGCAGTGAAGATACTGCCTATCTCTAGATAGACGAGAAGACCCCATGCAGCTTTACTGTTACTAGTTATAGGGTATAATTTAACAGGTTTTAGGGAATAAGGTAGTTGACAGACAGAATTGAAACACCTTTACTCTGGTTGTTATATCAGTAGAATAAGTTACAATTTGTAACTGACGTCTTAATGTGATCCAAAAAAGGAGGAAGATCGTAGATCAAACTCAGGAGACAATGGCTAGCAGATGGTTTATGCGGGGCACAGATCCCATAAAGAGTACCTGGGAGTATCCAAATTTATATTTGTAATATGCTATACGCTATTTATATAAGACTTTACTAAGTAATTGACTTATATATTTAAATTTTTTTAATTACTATATTTAGTTTGTTATTTTTTATATTTACTTTAAAGTATCTATAATTAATTCAGTTATATTTCTATTTAAGTTAGAACTAAAACATTTTAATATAAGTAAGATTTTACCTATGTGGAAAATAGGTGTGTATATCGTATTAATAATTAACTTTGTATAAAAGGTTAATTGTACTACGATTAGTTATTTTTTCTAAAAAAAAAAATGATATTGATATATACTTCCAAAGTTTAATGGCTAAATCTTGCTTTACTGTTCGACATACACGTCTATCAGTTGCGTAAGCAGGGCATAAAGACCGCAAGACGCAGTAAGGAAAGGTCTTGTATTATTGAAAAAGCTACGCTGGGGATAACAGGCTAATTGCGCCAGAGAGTACAAATTGAGTGCGCAGTTTGGCACCTCGATGTCGGCTTAGCTCATCCACATGAATGCAGGAATCATGAAGGGTACGACTGTTCGTCGATTAAAGAGCTACACGAGCTGGGTTAAATACTTTTTTTTTTTTTTTTTTTTTTTTTTTCTAGAGGAAATTTGAGTAAAATAAGGATAGCCCCTTCGTACGAAAGGAGTTGGGTATGGTAACCTATGGTTTACCTGTTGTTTATACGCTTAATATTAACCTGATATAATTATGGTGAGAATAGGTCCTTTTGAATAAGTAGATAGGGGTATCTACTTATTCATTAGAATAATGTAGATTCATTTAATAAATGAATTTCCTATTTGAACTACAGCTGGTAATACTTTTATACTCAAGTATTTATAGATAGTATAGGCAGGGCAGGAAAGCTATGTTAGTTAAGATAAGTGCTGAATGCATATAGGCACGAAGCTTACCTTAAGATACTCTTAGAAACGTAGTATAACATTACGAATCCAGAATATTTATAATGTTAAAAATAGTTTATTCTAATTCTAATATTATAAATAAGGATAATAGGCTTTGGCTGAAAGGACTTTGATGTTCTTAGGTATAAAGTACTAATTTATAATTAGGTAATATATTTACCTAATTGTTTTCATTAACTAAATAACATACTTATCATTAAAAATACTTTTTTAGCCTGGTTTGCATAATAGTAATGCACCCGTTTTGTAATCGGAAGATATGAGTGCAAGTCTCGTACTGGGCTATACTAATATTTTAGTTATTAATGCGGATTAATGTAATAGTAACATAATTGGCTCATGACCAATAAATAGAGGTGCAAATCCTTTGTCCGCATAATTAAAGGCTATAGCTTAATAGGTAAAGCAAGCTGCTCATAATAGCTTAGATGAGTGTTCGATTCATTCTGGCCTTATAAAAAGATTAATAAAGGTGCGTTTGGTACATTCATATATAAATATTTACTAAAATTTGTATTTAATAATACGGCCCTCTGTGGAACGCGGTTTCCATTATACTAATACTCGACTTAGAAAAACTAATTTTGTTTACTATTTTTTTTTATATAGTTTTAAATTATATATTGGTTGTAAGGCCTAATAGTCAAGTGGTTAAGACGTAACATTTTCACTGTTAAATGCGCGGGTTCGATCCCCGCTTGGGTCTATTTAAAAAGTTCTTTTAATATTGTAACTTAAGGGGATATAGTTTAATTGGTAAAACTGCGATTTTGCATATCGTTATTTTAGGATCGAGTCCTAATATCTCCATGAATGGTTTAATAAAATAGGCTCGAAAATATATTTACAATTTAAAGTTTAAGCTAGTTAAATTTCAATTTTATTTTAATTGTAAATAAAGTGCAACTTTTTATTAAACTTATGAAAAAAAAATTATAAGTGTAATAAAAATATGGTTTAATTTTTTGTCCTAAAAAAATTATTATTGTATTACTTGCGTATTTTACTATATTCATAATTATCTATAGATGGTTATGTAAATTAGATTTTTGTCTCTTATCTATATTAGGTAATTTACTTATTATTTTTAATATAGATATTGTTTATTAGAGTTTATCTTTATTTCAACAATAAAGCAGTTTATTCATGTTTTATTTGAAACATGATTCAGAGTTGTAGACATTAAATTAAATACTAATTATAATTTATTTGGATGTTACTTCTGATAGGAATAAAAATTTAAAATGAAAATTGCGGAAAATAAGGAATATTTCAATGAACTAATGTAATATGTAAAAAATTTTTAAAAGCTAAAACGATTTAACTAAAAGATTTTAGTGTTATTTTAATACTGATTATATGATTAGTTACAATAGTAAATCTAAAATATATTATTCATTAAACCATTAGTAAAACAATTTTACATTAGAAATTTTAGAATATTGTTATAAAAGTATATTATTAGTAGAGAGCTATATTATCTTAAAAAAAAGGACTTTTTAATATAATATAAGTGAATGATTAATAAGTAGGTTTAAGAAAAGTGATAATTTATTTTTTAAATAGATAAAAACAAACTAAAAAAAAAAGCCTGAGAAGCTCAATTGGCTGAGCGGAGCTCTGAAGATGCTTAGGTTATAAGTTCGAATCTTATCTCAGGCAATAGATCAGTTTTACCTTTAGTAAATTTATCGACATTATTTATATTTAGTAGATGGAAATTATATATGTTATAGTGCGGTATTGAGAATATTTAACTTATATTTTAACATCTTATCTATAATATGTTAGTTTTGTATCTCATTTATTATATTAAAAAATAATAATGTAATAAATGTATTATATTATCTAATATTCTTATAGATTTATAATGAAACGGAATACTGTTTAATACTATTATAAATTTATAATGAGTGGAATGCTGTATATAGTCTAATAAATGTCTGATTTATTTAAAATAACTGCATTTATTAAAAAATAAATTTATGTTAGTTATTTGATAATTGTTTTTATATACTATACATAGTATAGTGTGATTTATTCATTTTCTTCATAAAACTATAAAGTCATTTTTATTTTTAAAGATTTTTTATTTTTAAATATTTTTTATTACTAATGGGTATGCTGAAATTGGTAGACAGGTCCCGCTTAGGACGGGGTGAAATTAATTCATATAAGTTCGAGTCTTATTACCCATAATATTCATATATTATAATATACAATTATATATAATAATATTAATATTACCATTATATTAATAAATATAAGTATTTTTAATTTAAATATTATTATTTTTATTATTAATTTTTTTATTAATTTTTTATTTTACTTTTATTATAATATACATTTATTGTAATTTTTATTATAATAAAATATGTAGTTGACTAATGGTAAGTCATAAATTTTTGGTATTTACTTATGGGTGTTCGAATCACCCCTACATAGAAAGGTGGATATAGTTCAATTGGCAGAACAACTGTATGTGGCACAGTAAGTTCCCTGTTCGATTCAGGGTATCCTCCCGTTTTTTTGTGAAAATGAGATTATTTTTTTTAATAAAGTATTAAACGCCAGGATAGTTCAACTGGTAGAACATTAATTTCATGCATTAAAAGTGGGAATTCAAATTTCTCTCCCGGCTTTTTATAAAAAAAACTTATCTTATGTAGAAAATGTAATATTTCATTCGTATATTTATTTTTCTTTCATATATAACTTTTTTTATAAAATAGATTTTTTTTACGATTATTAATTTTAATTATATAAATTCAAGTTTATATATTGACTTTATTAATACATTTATTGTACGTAAAAAAAAAATTATCTTTTATTCTTGTAGAAAATGTAGTGGCAATTACATATGTTTAGCCAAAATACAATATTAAGTCCTTTAGATCAATTTGAAATAAGAAATTTATTTAGTATAGATACACCTTTATTAGGTAATATAAACTTATCAATTACAAATATAGCATTGTATATGACAATTGCTGCCGTTTTAACTTTTTTTTATAGCATATTAGCTACTAACAATAATAAGATTATACCTAACAAGTGATCTTTAAGTCAAGAAATATTATATGCAACTATTCATAGTATTGTTGCTAATCAAATAAACAAAAAAAATGGACAAGTTTACTTTCCTTTTATGTATGCATTATTTATTTTTATTTTAATAAATAACTTAATAGGTATGATTCCATACAGTTTTGCTTCAACATCTCATTTTATATTAACATTCTCTCTTAGTTTTACTGTAGTATTAGGTGCAACTATTTTAGGGTTTAAAGAACACGGATTAAAATTCTTTTCTTTATTTGTTCCAGCTGGTTGTCCTTTAGGGTTGTTACCATTACTAGTAATTATAGAGACAATTTCATATCTAGCACGTAATGTATCTCTAGGATTGAGATTAGCGGCTAATATACTTTCAGGACATATGTTACTTAATATACTTAGCGGGTTTACTTATAACATTATGAGCTCTGGTATTATTTTCTTTTTCTTAGGATTATTACCGTTATCTTTCATAATAGCTTTCTCAGGGTTAGAACTGGGTATTGCATTTATTCAATCACAAGTTTTTGTAGTTCTTTCTTGTTCTTATATAAAAGACGCATTAGAATTACATTAAAAAAAAATCTATTAACATTTATTAACAACTTAAACAATTTTTATTTATAATTTTTTTATTATTGAAAAAAAAAGAATCTAGGGGGGATTCTTTTTTTTCAAATAGGGATATGTTGCATAGGGCTATGCATTTTGATTGCAGATCATAAATATAAGGTTCAACTCCTTCATATCCCTAATATATATATATTCTAAAAAATTTCTTTTTATTATGTTATTAGTACAAAAACCTTTAAATCATTTTTTACTTTTTTACTAATAAGGTATAACTAACAATAAAATTAAAAATAATAGTAAAAATATACAAAATAAAATTTATTTAATTTTTGTTATTTTGTATATTAAATTATATCTCTCCATTAGTTTAAAATATTCAGTATATGTATGTTAAATATACTGTTAACTTGATTAATTAAAATAAGCTATTTTTATGTATGTAATTTTAAAATCACCTTTTTTTAATTTTATATGTTATATTTTCCAACGATTATATCTGTTCTTGAAGTATTGGCTATAACTATTCCTGTTTTATTAACAGTAGCTTTTGTAACAGTGGCTGAAAGAAAAACTATGGCTAGTATGCAAAGAAGACTAGGGCCTAATGCAGTAGGTTGATATGGTTTACTTCAAGCATTTGCAGATGCTCTTAAACTTTTATTAAAAGAATATGTTTCTCCTACACAAGCCAATATTGTGTTATTTTTCCTTGGTCCTATCATAACTTTAATTTTCGCACTATTAGGTTATGCTGTAATACCTTACGGTCCTGGTTTAATGTTACTAGACTACAACTTGGGTATATTATATATGTTGGCTATGTCTTCACTAGCTACATATGGTATATTATTAGCCGGATGATCAGCTAACTCTAAATATGCATTTTTAGGGTCATTGAGAAGTACAGCTCAATTAATTAGTTATGAATTAATTTTAAGTTCTGCTATACTTTTAGTAGTATTATTAGCAGGTAGTTTAGATATAACTGTTATTATAGAAGCTCAAAGAGCTATTTGATATGTAATACCTTTATTTCCTATATTTATTGTATTTTTTATAGGGTCTATAGCAGAAACAAATAGAGCTCCATTTGATTTAGCAGAAGCTGAGTCAGAATTAGTTAGTGGTTTTATGACAGAACATTCCGCTGTTATATTTGTATTTTTCTTCTTAGCTGAGTATGCTAGTATTGTTCTTATATGTATTTTAAATAGTATATTGTTTTTAGGTGGTTATCTTTTTGATTTTAATTATTATTTATACCCTTATTTTTATTTATTACAATTTATTGCGGGGGATAGTTATATGTATTTAACAGACAATGAAACTAATTTTAATGTAATTGACTTTGATAATTATAATTCAATAATAGGAACAACTATAAGTGGTATAGTTATAGGAGTTAAAGCTTGTATAATGATATTTACTTTTATATGAGCTAGAGCTTCTTTCCCTAGGATACGTTATGATCAACTGATGTCTTATTGTTGAACTGTTTTATTACCAATAGTAGTTGCATTTATTATACTAGTTCCATGTATATTATATAGCTTTGAAATAATGCCTTGTAATATACCTTTATTATAAATAAAAATTTTATTTATAAATACATATTTAAAATATTTTTTTGTAATTTTATAATTTATATAATACATATTCTTAGGTATTACATTAATATGTATTCTACAATATAAAAATATGTTTTCTTTTATATTATCAGATATTATCTGTGTTTGTATAAAAATATAAAAATATAAAAATATAAAAATAATAGTAATAATATTTAATTATTCTTTTGAAATTATATTTATATTATAAATATAATATAAATATAATTTTTAGTAAATATAAAAAATAATAATATTTATATAATATGCAAATAAAATATACAATATATTATAAACAAAAAATGTAAATATCATTAAACTTACTAAAATATAAAAGGATAATAATAATTGAAATATAAGTATTTGTGTATAAAATACAGTAATCCTTATATAAATAACTACTATAAATATTCATAATAGTATTTTTTCATTTATATAATAATCTAATAAAATTTATAATTAAAGTTATACCTAGAAATTCAGAGATACAAAAGTCAAAATAAGGTATAATTATATTAGGTAATATGTCTAACTCTATAGTTAGAAAGTAAATAGGAATAATTAATGTAAATAGTATTCTAAATATTAACATAAAATAGATTTCAAAGTTAAAAGTTGAAAATCAAACAAATACCCCAAATTTAGGATTTGTATCTAAATATTTTATTCTTTTGGCTTCTCTACCGTCAGAGCTAGAATCTGAAATATCAGAATAATATTCTGATCCTGATCCAGAGGTAGTAGAATCACTAAATTGCTCATTAGGATCTATACCTGAAGAAATTAATTTATGTTCTATTCTATCACAACGCACTTTTAATTCATTTGTTTCTTCTTTAAGTTCAGATAATGTTTCTAAATCTTTAGGATTTTTAATTTTCTGACGATTTAATTCATCATTTAACTTGTTATGTTTAACAGCTATATTTTTAAATCTATCCTTTAGTATTTTTCAAAGTTGAGTATCCTCAGATAATGATTGAAAGTCTCTGGCTCCTCCCGAATACTCCATATCTTCCGTCGAAGAATTTTTATATAATGTTTGATTTGCTTTAGAAGATTCTCCGTTTTTATTTTGGTTTTGTGCTGATAGTCTAAGAACTTTCATTAATTCCTCATCATTTTCAAATTTTGAATCTGAATCTGAATCCCTTTTCTCTTTAAGTTGAGAATAGTTTTCTTTAGTTTCCATTTCATCTATATCCTCTATAGCTTTACCTTTACCTTTACCAATATAAAAGCTAGAAAAGCTAGACATTTTTACGTCTATACCTCATTCAAAAAGCGTATTTGGATTAACTAGGTAGGGTAACGACGCTTTATAATTTTACATCAACAACCTGGGTACGGGCAATATCCTCTTCCACACTTCACGCAATATCCTCCCGTGTTGTCATAAGGACTTTCCATAATTCTATAACCGAATTCACAAGTCTTAAACTTAAAATGCTCTCATACATGCATACCACTAGCTTGAGCTCTGTCTATAACAGAACATACACAAGTGTTATCAAGACCCTCTTCTTGTCTCTGTTTACCTTTATTATCTTGTTCATTCTTACCTTTATTATCTTGTTCATTCTTACCTTTATTATCTTGTTCATTGTCACCTTTATTATCTTGTTTTTTTTTACCTTTATCATCTTGTCCATCGTCACCTGTATTGCCAGTAGTCTTAGTTGAAGATAAGTATATATGTAACGGGAATAATATGAACAAATTAATACTCAAACAAGCTATTATAATATTATGAAAATTTAATAAATTAACTGTTTCTGTTAAATCAATCTTTGGTAAATGAAAATTTAATAAATTAACTGTTTCTGTTAAATCAATCTTTGGTAAATAAAATTCTAAAGCTTTAGGTCCATCACAGCTAATAACACTAATATCGAAAGAGTAAATTAGGGTTGAAACTGAATAATGAATTGCATCTAGAATTACTGCAGGATAAATACCAAATAGTACGGTAGGTACTACTAATAATAATAACACTGTAAATTCTCTTTTAGTTAAGTCTGGAATACTAAAAGCAAACATTTTTGAATAAGCACCCCCAAATGCTATTCTTTGATACATATAAATTGTGTATGCTGCAGAAAAGACTATAGAAGAACTAGCAAACACACCAAATAATGATGATCTTTCAAATACTCCATATAATGATAAGAATTCTCCTACAAAATTAAGTGTTAAAGGAGACCCACAGTTGGCAAGACATAATATAAAGAATAATATCGCAAATAATGGCATTACCTGAGTAACTCCTCTATAGAAAGAAATTACTCTTGTAGAACATCTATCGTATAATACACCTCCTGCACAAATAAATAGACCTGGTGATACTAATCCATGAGCTAACCCTAAATTTATAGCACCTTCAATACCTTGTATACAATTACTAAACACAGCTAAAAGATAAACAGCAGCATGAGAAACAGAGCTATATGCTATAAGTTCTTTAATATCAATTGTTCTTAATGTACTAAGACTAGCATATATTATTGTAATTACACCTATTAAGAAAATTATGTAAGTATATTCCATATATGATTTAGGTAATACAGGTAATATTAATCTTAGTATACCATATAAACTTAATTTAAGAACAATAGCTGCTAAAATTATACTTCCTCCTAATGGTGACTCAACATGAGCCTTTAAAAGTCATGTATTTAAAAATATTGTAGGAGTTTTTACAGCAAAAGCTATGAAAATACCATAAAATAAGAAAAGTTGTGTTAAATAAGCAAAATTTCCTTTGAAAAGAGTATCGAAATCTGTAGTACTCATAATAGATGACATAGCTAATATAGACAGTAATAAAAATAAAGAACCAAATAATGTATATAAGAATAAATAAAAACTAGCTTTTACTCTATTATCCGACCCGAATATACCTATTAATATAAACAATGGTGGTAAAATACTTTCAAAAAAGATGTAAAATAGTAAAATATCTAATACCAAGAAAACAGCTAATAATAAAGTTTCTAGTAATAGTAATATAATAACATAAGACTCTACATCTTTTGTTATTGATTTTCAATTAGATACTAATGAAATAGGAATAATTAGCGTAGTTAATAATATAAAATATATGGATAAACCATCTACACCTAAATAAAAATCAAAATAAGTTATATCATGATATTCTTGTACAAATTGAAATTGATTTGTACTAAAATCAAATAAAATAAATATTACTAATGAAATAAATAAATTTATAATAGATGTAATTAAAGCCATTCATTTTATGTTTCCTGATGACATTCCATTATCTCTATTAATTAATATTGCAAGTACACCTATTATAGGGGTTAAAAGTAAAGATAATAATAACATAACTTAAAAAAAAATTTAATTACCTCTATTTCGTAAGGAATGATATATGTATCATACCTACTTTTGAAAAACACCATATTTATAATAAGGTAATAAATTCTTGGTAAAAATACATTATATATATTTATGTATTTACAAAAAAAATATTTTAAAATATCTTTATCAAAAGCTCAAATTTAAATAAGATAATAATAATTACCTAATTTATTTTTAAATAAATAAGAACTAATGATGTATCATGGTTATAGTGGCTATACTTTTAACACATTACTTTTTAATTTAATATAAACAGTATTAGTGAAAAATTTTTTGTATAAAATTAGTACCTATATCCCAAGAAATAAATGATTTGAACACTTAACCTTTTGCTTTTTTATTTTTATTAGTAAAAAATAAAAACAAGTGCTCTACCTATTGAGCTAATTTCTTTTTTATTTTCAAACCTATAAAATATATAAATTTATTTTATTTTCTCATTAATTTTACAATTAATAATATAATTTATATAGGATAATTACTTTTATATTTGGTAATTACTTTTACAATAAATAATTTATTTTATAAGGAGTAATTACTTCTATATTGATTATTACTTTTAAAGTGGATGATTATTTTTACAATAGATAAATATAATTTACCAGTAAATAAATTGATTATTTAAGTCTTAAGTAGATTTTTTTTGATAGAATAACAAATATTATTCTATAAAAAGCTAATATAATTTTACTTTATTTACTATAACTATATTTTACTTTTTGTGTCTTAAATCCACAAAAGTGTTTTCAATAGTAGTAATACCATACATTACAACTGTGAAATATAAAAAGTATAAAACAGTACTTATTTGACCAAATTCAATAAATGGAGACTCTACGTGTTTAGCACCTAATTGCATTAATATTAAGAAATTAGCCACAAACACAAAGAAAGCTGCTTTACTTAAAGGTCTAAATTGCATACCTCTTGATCTACTTACATCTGTAATTGGTAGTAATAGTAATATAAGTATAGCAGAGAACATTGCTATAACCCCTAATAATTTGTTTGGTATAGATCTTAATATAGCATAGAATGGAAGAAGATATCACTCTGGAACGATAGCTGCAGGAGTTTGCATAGGATTTGCCATTACATAATTTTCACTATCACCTAATACATTAGGCATGAAGAATACAAATAAAGATAATACGAATATAAATGCAAAAACTGTAATTAAATCTTTAAATAAGTAGTAAGGTGCCATAGGAATTCTTTCATAGTTTGCTGAGATACCTAAAGGATTTCCTGATCCAGCTGTTTCGTGTAAAACGATTAAATGCATTAAAGCTAAAGCAGCTAATACAAAAGGTAAAACAAAATGTAATGCAAAGAATCTATTTAATGTGGCATTGTTTACAGAGAAACCTCCTCAAATGAACTCAACTATATCTTGTCCTACTCAAGGTATTGCACTCATAAGGTTAGTAATAACTGTCGCACCTCAAAGGCTCATTTGACCGTAAGGTAAAACGTAACCCAAGAAAGCAGTAGCCATCATTAAGATGAATATTATAGTACCAATAGTTCATACTAATGTTCTTGGTGATCTATATGATCCATAATACATACCTCTACCTATATGTAAATAAACGATGAAGAAAAATGCTGAAGCAGTATTACTATGTAAGTAACGTATTAATCATCCATTATTTACATCACGCATAATGTGTTCAACACTATTAAATGCTTCTGCTACACTAGGAGTATAATGCATAGCCAATGTTACTCCTGTAACAATTTGTATAATTAAACATATAGCTAATAGAGATCCAAAATTTCACATATAGCTTAAATTTAAAGGTTGAGGTGCATCTATTACAAAAGAATTAACTAATTTTAAAATAGGGTGACTTTTTAATAATCTCATTTTTTTTTTTTATTGTTTTTATTATTGTTTTTACGATAAATTATTTTCAAAATAACATTACTAATTAAACATTAGTAAACATTTCATATAAAAGATTTTTAAATCTAAATAATCATGTAAATGTTAATATTTTAGAATATTTTTATAAATTAACTGCATTTTTTTTAATTTTAAATATAAAAGATCTATGTACTTAACACTATATATTATATATAGATCTATGAATTTAACATATGAATTTACTACATATATAAATCTATATACTTGATATATGTATTTACTATATATAGATCTATTACATTACTATTATTTTTTTATTATTATTTTTTATTATTTTTTTATTATTATTTTTAATTATTTTTTATTATTTTTAAGGAGCTTTACTAAATCTAAATTTATTTTCTCCCCTATTCCTTTTTTTTACTTAATTACAATTTTCCAGTAAATGCACCATAAAGGGATCTATTATACGAATAGTATAACAAATTTTAAACAAGTTTATTGTAGTTAACGAGTTTTGTAAAAAAATACATTTTACTAAAAGAATACCTTTAAAAAAATTTTAAAAGAAGTAATTTTTTTTTACTATCTATATTTTAAAATATATGTATATTCTATACTGATACAAACTTTACGACAATAAGTTATCTGTAGCATCCTTTTCAAGAAGTAGTGAAGATATTGATAAACATAGAGTTAATATGATAATATAACTATTAATATATGCATTAAATAAAAGATAAAAAATTAAACCTATTAATATATACAATGCATATGATGTAATAACACCAGTGTTTAATTTAGCTATATTATTACTTATGTTTAATAATCCTTTCTCTAATCCATAAGGTCCTAAGTACTCCACAGATCCTTTATCTATTACCTTAGTAGTCTGTCCACCAAGTTTTAATATAATACCAGTAATGTATCTATTATAAAATAACTCTATTAAAAAACGTTGATTAAAAAAACTGAATATATTATAACCTACTCTAGATAATTTAAAATAAATTAATATTGTAGATAAGTATTCAGATAACACTATAGCAATTATACTTAATGAAATAGTAAATATTAAAGGTAATAACTTAAATAAAGTTGGTACCCCAAATTCAGTATCTAACATTATCTCATGAGAAGGATGAATAAATAAAGCATTATCTGAAAAAAATCCTGAACCTAATCCTATAAACATATCTTTTGTTAAATACCCAAAGAATATAGAGAATACAGCTAATATCATTAAAGGCAAGCTCATAAATATATCACCTTCATGTGCTTGTTTGTAATTAATTAAAGGTCCATTAGGATTTGTTAAGAATGTTAAATATAATACTTTTACAGAGTATAGTGTAGTAAACATTGCTCCTATAGTAGCTATAATGTAAACAACAGTACTAGAAAAATAATATTGACCGTAAGCAGATTCAAGTATGAAATCCTTTGAATAAAACCCTGTCATAAATGGAAAGGCTACTAAACTTAAAGAAGCTATAAGCATTACAGAATACGTAAGAGGTAAAAATGGTCTTAACCCCCCATATCTTCTAAAATCTTGATTATCAGCTACAGAATGAATAACTGATCCAGCACCTAAGAATAAAAGTGCTTTATAAAAGGCGTGATTTACTAAATGAAATAAAGCTATGTTATAAGAAGATAAACCTACAGCAATAACCATCATACCCAATTGACTCATAGTAGAGTAAGCAATTACCTTTTTAATATCTTGTTGGAATAACCCTATTAAAGAACTAAATACATTTGTAATTACACCAAATGATAAACAAATCATTAACACTACTGAACTATATTCTATTAAAGGAGATGAACGCATTAATAAATATACTCCTGCAGTAACCATAGTAGCTGCGTGTATTAATGCAGATACAGGTGTAGGACCTTCCATCGCCATAGGTAATCATACGTGAAGTCCTATTTGAGAACTTTTAGCCATAGCTCCTATGAACAAACATATACCTACGATAGTTACAAAATTCTCATTCATGTAAGGGGCTAATGAGAATACAGTTGCATAATCCAGATTACCAAATCCTCATAACATAGCAAACATACCAATAGTTAAGAAACAATCACCTACTCTATTTGTTAAAAATGCTGAAAGAGAACTTTGATTAGCTGCTATTCTAGTAAATCAAAAACAAACTAGAAGATATGAACAAACTCCAACACCTTCTCAACCTACAAACATTAATAAGTAGTTATTTGCTGTAACTAATATAACCATCATAAATGTGAATAAGCTTAAATAACTAAAAAATCTTTGGTTATGAGGATCATGACTCATATAACCTATTGAATATAAATGTACTAAAGAAGAAACTATTAATACAGGCATAAGCATAGAAACTGTTAGAGAATCAAAATAAAATGCTCAAAGCACATTTAGTGATTCAGAGTCAATTCATCTAAATCCTTCTATGGATACAAGTTTGTTGTTTAATCCTACTTCAAAGAAAGCTAGTACAGCTAATATTGTTGTACATATAACAGCTGCACATGTAAATATTTGTGCACCTGATACTCCAGTTTTTCTACCAAAAAAACCAGAAGTTATTGACCCTAATAGTGGTAAAGTTAATATAGCTAAATACATTATTTAAATTCAATATTAATATTTCCTCTTAATCTATAAAAAGCTACTAGTATACCTAAACCTATAGCGGATTCTGCTCCTGCTATGGCAATTATATATATAGCATATGTTTGACCTAATATATCATCAAAGCTAAGTGAACTAACCAATACTAAGAATGTAATAGCTAATAGCATTATTTCAATAGAAATAAGCATTAATATAATGTTTTTTCTATTTAAAACAAAACCTAAAATACCTACGGTAAATAAAATTAGTGATAAATTCATTGTATAAAATATAAAATTAATATCTATATTTAAAGAAATAAATGATTTGAACACTTAACCTTCCGCGTGTAAAACGGATGCTCTACCAATTGAGCTAATTTCTTTATTAACTTAAAAATATAAATAATATAATTTTTTTTTAATTTTGACATTGAAAAAAAGTAATTCTTATATAATTGTTTAAGTTATTAATAAGTATTAATAAAAGAAAATATAATTCTTTTTTTTTATGTAATTTTAATGCGTCTTTTATATAAGAGCAAGAAAGAACTACAAAAACTTGTGATTGAATAAATGCAATACCCAGTTCTAACCCTGAGAAAGCTATTATGAAAGATAACGGTAATAATCCTAAGAAAAAGAAAATAATACCAGAGCTCATAATGTTATAAGTAAACCCGCTAAGTATATTAAGTAACATATGTCCTGAAAGTATATTAGCCGCTAATCTCAATCCTAGAGATACATTACGTGCTAGATATGAAATTGTCTCTATAATTACTAGTAATGGTAACAACCCTAAAGGACAACCAGCTGGAACAAATAAAGAAAAGAATTTTAATCCGTGTTCTTTAAACCCTAAAATAGTTGCACCTAATACTACAGTAAAACTAAGAGAGAATGTTAATATAAAATGAGATGCTGAAGCAAAACTGTATAAAATCATACCTATTAAGTTATTTATTAAAATAAAAATAAATAATGTATACATAAAAGGAAAGTAAACTTGTCCATTTTTTTTTATTTGATTAGCAACAATACTATGAATATTTTCACCTAATACTACAGTAAAACTAAGATAAAATGTTTATAAAATGAGTTATGTAATCCTATATAATTAAACATATGTTTAACTTAAAATTAAAAAATACATTTTATTAATTATCTGAAAATTTACGTTTACTTGACTTAGAAATATACGTACTAGATTCACTATCTGTTAATTTACGTTTACTTGATGATGACCCAGATGATGACCCAGGTGTATCATTACTATAATCTCTGTTTTTTATCTTTTCTATTAAAGAATCACGCATTTTTTCTTCACTAAGAAGATTCGTATTAGTATCCTTCATAGCTTCATAATTCTCCTTAAATCCTTTATCACATCTATCAGATTCTTCTTGTATCTCCTTAGGCACAAAACCGAATTCATTTCGACAAGATTCTTTTACTGAATTGATATATTGGGCTCTCTCTGTTAAATCAGCTTTTTCCTCAATTATAGCTTGTTTTTGACTTGAATAATATTCAATATCACTTTCTACAGCTAATAATTTATTTTGCATATCAATTAATTCAACGGGTGTATCCGGAGCATTAAACGTAATTACACAAATTATATAAGAGGAGGGAAACAAAATATTTCTTATAATTATATTAGTAATTTTATTTTTATTAAAAAAAAAATTAAATGTAAAAATTATAATACAACAATACTTATCATATAATAATATTGTTAGTTTTTTGTAAGTTTTATCTAAAAAGGTGAAAAATAAAGGAATTATAGTAAATACGTGATTTTTTATAAAAGAATAAAAGATAATTAGATTAGTAAATAACCTACTATAAAAAAAAAATATAACAGCTGCAAATGCTGTTATATATAGTAGTAAAGTAATTTCAAATAGATTTAAAAAGTTTAATATTGTACTTAGGTTAAACATAAGTAATTGCCACTACATTTTTCTACAAGAATAAAAGATAATTTTTTTTTACGTACAATAAATGTATTAATAAAGTCAATATATAAACTTGAATTTATATAATTAAAATTAATAATCGTAAAAAAAATCTATTTTATAAAAAAAGTTATATCTAAAAAAAATAAGTATACGAATGAAATATTACATTTTTTACATAAGATAAGTTTTTTTTATAAAAAGCCGGGAGAGAAATTTGAATTCCCACTTTTAATGCATGAAATTAATGTTCTACCAATTGAACTATCCTGGCGTTTAATATTTTATTATAAAAAAAGTAATTTCATTTTCACAAAAAAACGGGAGGATACCCTGAATCGAACAGGGAACTTACTGTGCCACATACAGTTGTTCTGCCAATTGAACTATATCCACCTTTCTATGTAGGGGTGATTCGAACACCCATAAGTAAATACCAAAAATTTATGACTTACCATTAGTCAACTACATATTTTTTTAATTATTATTTTATTTTAAAAAAGTGGTAAATATATTTTTATAAATTATTTTTATATAAAAAAATTTATGATTATAATATAAAAATTTTTTAAGAACATATTCATTACTAAATTATTAAATCTAATTCATTTTTAATTTATTAATTTTTTTAATTTTAATATAAAATTATACACTTTATGTTTATTTAAAATGTCAATAGTAAATCTGTAATTTTTAAAAATTTTTCTAATCGTATATTAAAAATAATAATATTGACAATTTATATTGTTGCTAATAGTAATGTAAAGTAATAATTTATGGCTTTTATAAAAGCCAATCTTTTACTGCTTGTAAACCTTCAGCTATATTATCTAAAGCTTTATAAAAAAAATCATCCGCATCAGCTTTTGCAGATTCAATTTCTTCAATAACGTCTTTTGTAACATTAGCTTCATTTTTTTCCACAGTAACTTGTTTGTCAATCTGCTCTTTTAGATCTGAGGCTTGTTTTTCTAAAGATTTGGCATAATCAGTGGCTTTATCAACATCGTCTCCTACTTTCTCTCTTATTTGTTCGCCAGTAGGAGCGTCATCCGCCAGATTTGCCATATCTGTTATTAAATCTTGTAATTTATTTGAACTATATAAGCAAACGGTATCCAATTTTATTGGAGTAGTTGAATAGTATTTTTTAAATTTATAATATATAAAAGAAAAAACTACTAAGGTAAAAATATAACCATTGTATAAATATAATAAAATACAAAAGATTAAACCTATTAATATGCATAATGCATATTTTACAAAGATATATAAATTAAATTTATATAAAGAACTAACTCACTCTAGTTCTTTTTCTCTTCCATAAGGGATTAAATACTCAATAAATCCTTTATATATAAGGATACGAAATAAATAAAACACTTTATTTATAAGTGAAGGCAATGAAGAAAACACGTTATTTATAGGGGCAGTCAATGGAGAAAACATTTTATCTATGGGGGCAGGCAATAGAGAAAACACTTTATTTATAAGGACAGCCAATGAAAAAAACACTTTATTTATTAAAAAAGTCATTTATGATATTTATTTATAGCTTACTATTTAAATTATAATAAATATGATAGCTTACAATTTGCTTTCTAATAAATATTATAACTTATAAATAGTACGCTAGGTTAATCGTCAGAGCTACAGATGCTTACTAAAGTATAATTTATAATTTTAAGAAATATATTTTATTCTATAAAATATTAATTATACTTAGTTAAATAGAGTTTATTACCCTAAATATAGTAACCACTTTACTAATCAATATTATGTTATTTTATAATATTTTTTAAACCGTACTAAAAAGTAATAAAAGGAAAATATTTTTTTAGTTAATCATGGATACTACTATTTTATTTTTTTTTAATACTAATAAGTAAAATCTTTTATTTATAAAATATAGTTGGTGAAATATTAACAATTATTAGTAGTAGTAGTAAATTATTAACAACGACGAAGTAAGTAATTTAAACTTAATCTTTCGTTTATTTAATAAAATTATGAAATAGAAACATAAAATTAAAAAAAAAACGAACGCTCTAACAATTGAGCTACTTCATCTTATTTATATTTCGTATGCGTATACAGAAATAAATATAGTAAAACTATTAGTGTTTATAAGAAGAACTTAATCTTTTAAATTCTTGTATTTTTTCTGTTAGTTGAGATACATAGTTAGGATCCCCTTTTCTAATATCATTCTCAAACTGAATACCTTTTTGAATTAATTCGCTGACCTGTTGACCTGTAGTTGTAATTAAACGATCAATTATACCAATTCTAGTACTAATTTTATCAGCGTCGGCATTACTCATACTCCCAGGTACATCTAGACTCAGGTTACCTATAGAATCGGTTACCACATTAACTCCTGATTCAACTATTGTATTATTAAATTGAATTATAAAATTAGAAAGTTGAGGTAATACTCTAGTTAGTTCACTCAAAACATCTGTAATGCTCGTAACATCACTTAAAAAGGCATATGCTGTTGATACATCCTCATTACTATACGAAGATGTTTGTCTACTATCTATTGTTAATGCATTTTTACCCAGTTCAAAAATAAAACCTAAAGTTAATAACACAAAAAATACCATCATAATAACTAAACCATATATATCGTTAGTGTAGCTACTTACACTATAAGGGTAAACTAATAAAATTTCCAAATCAAATAGTAAAAATAATAATCCAAAAATAAAGAATGAAACACTGAATTGTGTTCTATTTTGTCCTAAAAATGAATGAAAACCACATTCAAAAGCACTATCCTTTTCTTGGTATGGATTATGAGGTGCTAATATTAAATTAATAACTAATAATAAAATAGCTAATATTGGTATAAATATAATAAAGAAAGTTGTACTTGTCATTTATAAATTAAAAAGTAATAATGCTAATATATTAGCTAAACTTAATAATTCTTCTGGTATAAAAATAAATAATGTTATTATTAATGTTATTACTGAAATAGATAAACTTAATGAACTTGAGATAACGATATTATTGATACCAATGTTTACTTTTTTAACAACAATATTTTTATCACTAATTAAACCATCCGCACTGAAACTTTTTAGTTCATCGTTTAAAGTATAGTCATTTTTATCAAAAAAGATTTGTTTTATTATAGCTAAATAATACACGGCACTTACAACACTTGTAAGAATAGCAACTAATGACATAAATATATAACCATTATCAATGGCTGCACTTAAAATCATCTGTTTACCAAAAAATCCTATTAATGGAGGTATACCGGCAAAAGAAAATAAAGTAATTGCTAAGCTTAAAGATAAAACAGGATTTATATAATAAAATCCTTTCAATTGATCAATAAGTTGAATAGGTGAGTTATCTATGTCTTGTAAATTACCACTTTTTTCATTTATATCAACATTTTCGTCTAATAAGTTACTTTTATTTTTAGAATTATCTATAGAATTATCATTATGTACATAACAATATAAAGAATAACCAATAGTAATAATTAACATAAAAGCATTTAAATTAGATATAGAATACTGGATTAAGTAAAACATAAAAGCCTGTGTTGATTCCACAGTGTGTATACTTAAACCTAGTAGTATAAAACCTACATGTGATATTGTACTAAACGCGAAAAGTCTTTTTATTCTAGACTGTGTTAATCCTACAACAGTTCCTATAATTAGAGATAAAAGAGAACTAAATAATAAACTGTTTGTTCAAGAAAAATTCATATCAAACATAGATTTACCTGTATAGTGAACTAATTCTAATAAGAAAATAAAGATAGATATTTTGGCTATTATAGCAACAAAAGTTGTAACAACAGTAGGTATGGCATCATACACATCAGGACTTCAAAAATGAAATGGTGCAGCGGAAACTTTAAATAAAAATCCTACACCTATAAATAATAAACTTATGTGAATATAATAAGGTTTATATCAATAAAGTAAACCTGTAAGATTATCTTTAGTTGCGTTTGAGATACTAGTTATAATATATAAGCTATCTAAATTAGTAGTCCCAGAGTTTGCATAAAGTAAAGCTGTACCTAACAATATAAAACAAGATGATAATCCTCCTAGTAAAAAATACATAAGACCACCTGAAGTTGCAGGTTCTGAATCTCTATAAATCGTTGATAATAAATACAGTCCATAACTTTGTAGTTCTATTGACAGAAATATAGATACCAAATCACTAGTAGATATTAGAAAAACACTTCCTGTAATAATAAATAAAATGATTAAAGAATATTCAATAATTTTAAATTGTTCTCCCATTTTATTTGTTATTAAAGTTTCATAATAGATTAATTTATTAAATAAAAGTCTATTAGGTGAACTATACTCTTTTAACCAAACTTTTCTAGGATAAAATGAAGTTAACAATAGTATAACACTAGATATAAGAAAAATAAAAATATGAAAAGAATTTGTAGTAGCAGTAGTATTAAATAAACCTCCAAATATACCTATACCTTTCGCTAAAAATAAAAGAGATAAGTTATCATATGCTATGATACTTGATATAAGTAAAATGGTAATGGTTGTCCTTGAATACAAAATAGATTTGTCTCGTCTTGAAGTAATTGAATTTGATAATAATAATAAAATTAATGAGTTGAATAGCATTCATAAGAATAGAGAGATTCGAACTCTCACTAGCATTAGATAAACTATATACTAATATACCTTTTATTCTTTTTTTTTTTAGATTTTTAAATATAAAGAATATATATACATTACCTATGTATTTACTACATACATAAATCTGTTATCTTACCTATGTATTTATTACATAAATAAACCCTGTATATTACTATTTTATTTGTTATAATTTTTTAATTTATTTTTAATAATTTTTTATTATTTTTTTATTATTTTTTTATTATTTTTTTAAATAAAGTGTTAAGTTAACAATTTTACTTTATGATCCTCAATAATATATGGATACGAATAAGAATAATCATACAACATCAACAAAATGTCAATAAAGAATTCCAGCTTCTAATCCTAAGTGATGATTATTTGTTAAATGATAAGCTAATACACGTCATAGACCAACTGCTAAAAAGGCTGTACCAATCATTACATGTAATCCGTGGAATCCTGTTCCAAAATAAAAACATGACCCAAAAGCACCATCAGAAATAGTGAATGATGATACTGAATATTCAACACCTTGTAACCCTGTAAAAATAGTTGCTAATATTACTGTGTATAATAAACCATATAAAGTTTTACTTCTGTTACCATTAATTAAAAAATGATGTCCATATGTAACAGTAAATCCTGAAGAAAGTAAAATAACTGTATTTATCAATGGCAGTTCAAAAGGATCTATAGCTTCAATACCCATAGGTGGTCACATAGCACCTAATTCAACTGCAGGAGAAAGAGCACTATGGAAAAATGTTCAAAAAATAGCTAAAAAGAATAAAGCTTCAGATACGATAAATAAACCTACACCTATATTAAGTCCTCTTTGTACAGCTAGGGTATGGTGACCTATGTATGTACCCTCTGCTATTACATCTCTTCATCAGAAAGACATAGATAATATTACTGCTATTAAACTTAATGCTAAATTATATTGTGCATAGTCAAAACTATGGAAAGATAAAACTGCTGATGTTGTAAGGCTTAATAAACTAATTGATGTATATAAAGGTCATGGAGAAGGAGATACTAAATGAAAAGGATGCGCCTGAAAATTACTTCTATTTAAATTTAACATAGTATATTTTTAAAAGTTCACAATACATCTTTTTATTAAAACACACCCAAATGAATAGCCAACTACCTTCTCCTTCATAATGGCGTATTATTATAAAAATAATTTTTATCATAAGAGATATAAAATACTCTATTTAATAACACCTTATAAAAAAAATGTATTTTAATAATATTTTTATCAGATACATATTTAAAGTCTAAAAAAGTATTTTTACGATCAGCACCTTTTTGATAAATTTTCATTTATTATCTTATTCGGATATCAGAAGCTCTTTATTTTTTCTTACTGTAGTAAATTTTGTTTGATCTATTTTTTTTTAAATCAAATTTATAAATATTGAATAATATCCAATACATTACTATTTTATTATTAAAAAATTATAATAATAACCTATAATTTAATTTATTAGCTATTATCATACCTAATCTTATAGATAACTCAATATTGTTAATGTTGGACACACCAATAAATACTTTATTTCCTAAAAAAAGTTTTTTTTACAAAAAATATTATAGACTAATATTAAAATTAAAAATATTAAAATTCAAGATTAGTGAACAATACATGTAAATTATAAAAAAAGCCACTAAAAAATAATAAACTAAATACATAAAGTTTGTAGATTATTTAAATACATATAATACTAAAAAATACAACATTCTTTGAAACAAGACTAACACTTCTTGAAACAAACCAACAGTTAAAATAACCAAAGTTATATATAAATATTTTTTAAAGTACTTTTCATTTTTTAATATAAATAAAATTTATTGTACTGGATTATAAAATACTGGATTATAGAATTTTTAAAAATAGATTACTTGGATAAAAATAAGCCGGTTCATGTTTGTAATATTTAACTAAAATAAAGATTAATTAAGGCTTTCTCTTTAATAGGTATAATAAAATACTCAAAATATTTATTATTTTTAATTTCTCTGAATTACCCAAGCTTGTACTTCGCTTATATAAAGCTATATTAAATCACTGGACTTCCCTACTATTTTATCAAAAATATTAAATATAATAACATTAAGATAAATTACATTTTTATCACAAGTTTAAAAATTAAATCCATTTACCTAAGCTTTTGTTTAAACTTAATCCACTCTATAAAGTACAAATTTTAATATGAATATAAGTACTTATACCTATCTATTAAATTGAATATAAATTTTTATTACCTTTAACGAATAAAATTTATATTATTAGAACGCTTTATTTATTTTAATTAGGATGTTTTTTTTAATTAAACTAATATATACTTTTAAAATTTAAGTAAAGTAATAGTAAAACTACACTTACTAATGTAAAGATTTTTTACAACTACACTTAGGATCACCACAGAAAAATTTTGAGAGACAACCTGTACACAATGCACCTTTATTATCATCAATACCTCTTATAACGGGATTATTACCTGAACATCTACGATTCTTAAAAAATTGAAAATCTGCATCGCCCATCAAATGTCTTCTTCTAACGATAGGATGAAAACAAGGATTTTTTTTATAACTTAATAGTCTTTCATTTTCAAATGGATGAAGTACTTTATATTCTCATATTTTTTTGTCGTTAGAGGAATATCATGCAATTCTAATTACTACTCCTACTCCTACAATAAGAATAGATAAACAAATAAATAGAATAACTGTAGAAATTTCTACATATTCTAAAATTTTTAAACTGAATGTTTCTTTGAATGTATGACTACTTACTCAACCTTTTAACCCAAATGTTCCATTACGTGTTTTAGAATTTATTAAGGTATATTGTGAATTAGATTTAACATGACCTCTTAGCATAGTAGATGGCATATTATTAAATGAAGAACGTATATTTTTTAAGCTACCTGCATATCTATACTTAAATACAGCTCGCATAGCCGTTAAACGTCTTGTTAATCTACCAGATGCTTCAAATCTTACACCACTTACTATTTGTTGTTCGATAGTATTTATTACATTGTTTTTATTTATTTCTTCTGTATTATCATCCCTTGTAATAAGTGTATGTAAATCAGGAATTCTTACCATTTGTAATATAGCTTTTCTTAAAATTGTTACTGCTTTATTTTTTCTTTCTCTTAATTTTAAAGCAACTGCAGATGAAAAAACATCGCTATTTAAATGTATAGATTTTAATTCAACTAATTCAATAATTACCTTTTTATTATATAACTTCTCTACAAACCTAATTAAACCTAAATTTTTAACATTTATTTTTAAAGTGTTAAATTTTAATAGGTTAAAATTGATTCATTTTATAGAACTAAATAATTGTTTTTGTAACATAATAATATTATATAATCTTTTAAGATAATATTTAGGTATTTTATAAAAAGTACGATATCTTTTTTTAAGATTGGTTATTAAATATATTAATGCATTATTTATATTTTTAAAAAAAACCACATCTCATTTCCTAAAAAGCATAAAGTTGTGTTTTACCATATGAACTAATCTGTTTTCAGGTAGTTGTATAAAATTTGTTATCCCTTCAACAATTTTTTTTTTTAATTGTATTAAAAATAAAATATTTTCTAAGAAATTCTCAAAATATAATTTTTGTTTATTATATATAAATAATGTTACAGAAATTTTAGAATTAGTATGTTTAAATTCAACTCTACTTGTGTATATTTTATTAGCTGAATAACGAATTTTTTTAGCACGTCTACGTTTAAATAAAACTTTTATTTTATTTAGTAACATATTACAATAACTTTTTATTAGTATATTTACTAAACCATTTTTAATAATTAAAGATTTAGTATAAGATTTATTAAAACTATAAATACTAGTAAATCATTCTTTAGTAGAAAATGGATAAAAAATTAAATTTGATTTTTTATTTGTTGTAATATTATTCATTGTAAAATTATTTACTGTAGAATTTTCTATTGTAAAATTTTCTATTATTTTAAGTGTATTATTTTTATTTTGAGTTATTAATGATTTATTATTAAATTTTTGTTTATCTTCAAATATGGCTAACATGAAATATAGATATTTATTATATCGATTATTGGTATATAGTTTAACAAAAATAATATAAACAAGATAATCAATAATACAAAGCAAAAGAAAAAGTAGTAAGATCTAAGGGGCTTGAACCCTTATGAGAATGATTAAAAGTCATACGCTTTACCATTAAGCTAAGATCTCGTTAAATCTATTTTATTTTTAAAAAATAATAAGAAATAAGTGATTTGAACACTTAACCTGCCGCGTGTAAAACGGATGCTCTACCAATTGAGCTAATTTCTTTTTTATTTTAAATTTTTATATTTATTTTTTTATTATTTAATTTTATTTTTTTCTAAAATGAATTTAGCCTTTAAAATGAATCGAACATTTATCAAAATATTAACAGTATTCCGCTCTACCATTGAGCTATAAAAGCTAATTAATATAATAACATATAATTATTATGGTTATAACATTACTTTTTAATGTTATAAAATTTATAACTAACAATAAAATATTGTAAATATATTCTAGGAGACAAGAGATTCGAACTCTTAAAAACGTACAGCTATTGAGTTTACAGCTCAACCCTTCTTACCAATAAAGGAACTCTCCTTTAGTTTAGTCATTTTATTAAAAAAACGTTAAGTTTTAATTATAATATTATAAAAATATAAACAATAACTATACATAAATTATAAAATATTATACATATATATTTTATGTAAATTTTACAATTATAAATAAAATTAGACAATTTTAGCATTATAGTTTTTTTTCAATGTTATATTGATTTATCTAACTAGAGGTATAAATATATAACTATTTGTTATAATAGTATACACTATTCTTTTATAAATATATTTTACCTTCCCTTATAATAACTAAGTATATTTCTCCTATAATAACTAAGTGTACTTACGCATTATTTGTGTCAGATTTTTAATTGAACTTACCATTTTATTCGAAAATTATTGCACACTATGTTTTCAAGAAAGCACAATATGTTTTCAATAAAGCATAATAGATAATTATTGTTAATAGATTTATAAATGCCTCATGCAGAGATTATTTTTTCCCATGATCTACCTTATATAGATATGCTATTTTTCATTTTTTTTCAAAGTTATTTAAGTCTTAAGGAGTAAGGTTATAAATCCCCTTTTTTTAATAATTATTTCACTATATCCGAAGAACGACTTGAACGTTCACGACATAACGTCAACAAAGCTTAAATTTGTCCTGTCTACCAATTCCAGCACTCGGACTTTTCTAAATTTTATAAAAATTTACCTAAAAGAAAATTATAAAACAAAAGATAAATATTATAAGCCAATTTTTTTATACGTACTACCATTTAACCCCTAATTTCTGAAAAAAAGTATAAATTTTTTATTAGCCTGTTTACGGATTCGAACCGTATAACTAGATAAACTTTTATGCTCCTTGCACAGACTTTTTTTAATTTGGGTGTATTGTTATTATTAATTAATCCCGGGCTAGTTCCCCAACCCGAACCGTATTTCGACTTAACACCAATTAGAGTCACGCATACGAAGATCTTTCTGCCAAAAGATCTAAACCTATAAATTTAGATTAACAATTAGCAGCCACCAAACTTATTGCACATACTCCTTTCAGCGCCTGACGAGTGGTTAGTACCTATCTGAGATAAAATTCACCGTGATGTGATTACTCACGATTACTAGTAATTCCTTTTTCATGCAGTCGAATTTCAGACTACAATCCATACTTTATCCTGTTTTAGGGATTAGCTCCAATTCGCATTATTGCATCCCTTTGTAAAGGCATATGTGGCACGTCTATAGCCCACAATATTAAGGCCATGATGACTTGTCTTAGTCCCTATTATCACATCCAATTGTAAGCGGAGAGCTGCTTTATTAAAATAAATAAAGCAAGGGTTTACGTTAATTTAATGGACCTAACCAAATCTCACGACATTAACTGTAGACAGCCATGCAACGCATGTGGTCTAAAAAAATATTTTAGGTCATTCAAATTGTGGTAAGGTTATTCGAGGATCATCGAATTAAATAACATACTTCACTACTGGTTTCAGAAACGGTCTAATGATTTCAGTTCCTGCGTTGCCGCATTACTCTTGAGGTGGAGTGCTTGCACTTTCATTTATAGTTTCGCCTAAAGCCAACCTATGGCACTCATCATTATCTGCCCAGGCTACGGGGGTATCTAATCCTCTTCACTCTCTGAGCCTTCGTCCCTCAACGTCAGTTATAATACTTTGCCTTTTTCAAAAAAAAGCAAATATATGTACATAGAGGTTTGCCTTCGCCGTTATCAGTCCTATTGGTATTAGCAAATTTTATCTTTACACCAACAATTCCGACATATTCCTCTCACATATCAAACTCAAGTGTAACAGGTACTTATAAAAGCCATTGTACACCGTCTAGGTACCCTATATACCTGTTAAAGATGAATAACACTCGTCTCCCTTGTCTTACCGCGACTGCTGGCACAAGATTTGGTCGAGACCTATGGATATAAAGTTTTCATAATAAGCTTTATCCAGAATTTTATAAGACCTAGTCAAGCAAGTAAATAAACTTATTATATTAACTCTCATTCCTGCAAGTTGCTGGTTCAGCCGTTAGGCCATTGACCAAAATTCCTCACTGCTGTACTATACGCACTGGGGTTTTTTCAGACCCAGTGTGGTCAATAGACCTCTCAGTCCTGACTACGGACATAAGCTAAATATGCCATTACCATACTTACTACTTATCCGATGGTTATTAAAAATCAACTAAGAGCGAAATACTATTTCTTTTAAACAATTATTATTGATATTATTAATCTTTTAATCTAACCTTTTTCAATAGAATTGACCACTGGGTATTATTAAATTTAGTATTAATAAATGAATTTTTCATTGTAATTATAAGGGATTTATTTTGCCTTACTCTTAGGTAGCCATAATACCACTTACTCACCTGTACACCACTTCAATATACATAATTTATAAAAATTAAATATTGACGTTCGATTAGCATGTGTCAAGCATTTGCATAGCGTTCAATCAGAGCCATCATCAAACTCAAATAATTCAAAAATTGTAATTGCTAATTAATATCTAACTAGCTAATATTTTATATTAAATATTTTTATCTAATAAATAGATACATTTTTTAATTAATATAAATATTAATTAATAATATTAATTAACGATTTTATTGTACCTATATTTCTTATCCAAGATTAAAAAACAGTATAGTTCTACAATCATCTCCATAAAGATATATTAGTATAAATATAGTTTTAATTATAAATATTGATTCTTATCTAAGACTTGAACTTAGATTCAGATATTAGAAGTATCTTGTTCTACCATTAAACTAATAAGAATTTATTTTTACATTAATAATTTGATAAAATTATATCATATAAATGTAATATAATAAAAGTATATATTATACTGAAAAATTAAATGTAAATTATAAAATAATTATGTATTTTCATAATCATAAATCCAAGTTTCATTTAAAAGTATACCGATTACATTACTATTAAATTTTAAAATTAAAAATTTAATATATTTTTAATTTATTAATTATTATTTTATTATGAAAAAAAATTTCTCATCCATTTTTAGTCACTTTATATTAATACTCAATACATTACTATTTAATTATAAACTTTATATTATTATTTTAAAACTTTTCAGTTTATTTTATAATATAATGTATATAATAATATTATGTTTATTAAAATAAAAACAAATAATAATAATGACTAATAAAATTATATTTTAATATTTCACCAACTATATTTTATTAATAAAAGGTTTTACTTATTAGTATTTAAAAAAAATAAAATAGTAATTATCATGATTATCTAAAAAATAATTTCTTTTTATTACTTTTTTTTTTACGGTTTAAAAAGTATTATTTTAACGGTTTAAAAATTAGTATAAAATAACATAATATTGATTAGTAAAGTGATTATTATATTTAGGGTAATAAACTCTATTTAACTAAGTATAATTAATATTTTATAGAATAAAATATATTTCTTAAAATTATAAATTATACTTTAGTAAGCATCTGTAGCTCTGACGATTAACCTAGCGTACTATTTATAAGTTATAATATTTATTAGAAAGCAAATTGTAAGCTATCATATTTATAAGTTAT